ATTATGAGAATCAATCCTACTACTTCTAGCCCTGCGGTTTCCACACTTGAAGAAAAAAAACTAGGGCGTATCGCTCAAATTATTGGCCCAGTACTGGATGTCGTTTTTCCCCCGGGCAAAATGCCTAATATTTATAACGCTTTGGTAGTTAAGGGTCGAGATACTGTCGGTCAGCAAATTAATGTGACTTGTGAGGTACAACAATTATTAGGAAATAATCGAGTTAGAGCTGTAGCTATGAGTGCTACAGATGGGCTGATGAGAGGAATGGAAGTGATTAACACGGGAGCTCCTCTAAGTGTTCCAGTCGGCGGAGCTACTCTCGGGCGAATCTTCAACGTTCTTGGAGAGCCTGTTGATAATTTAGGTCCTGTAGATACTCGCACAACATCTCCTATTCATAGATCTGCGCCTGCCTTTATACAGTTAGATACGAAATTATCAATCTTTGAAACAGGTATTAAGGTGGTAGATCTTTTAGCTCCTTATCGCCGTGGAGGAAAAATCGGACTATTTGGGGGAGCTGGAGTAGGTAAAACAGTACTCATCATGGAATTGATCAACAACATTGCCAAAGCTCATGGAGGCGTATCCGTATTTGGCGGAGTAGGAGAACGTACTCGTGAAGGAAATGATCTTTACATGGAAATGAAAGAATCCGGAGTAATTAATGAAAAAAATCTTGCAGAATCAAAAGTAGCTTTAGTCTATGGTCAAATGAATGAACCGCCGGGAGCTCGTATGAGAGTTGGTTTGACTGCCCTAACTATGGCAGAATATTTCCGGGATGTTAATGAACAAGATGTGCTTCTATTCATCGACAATATCTTTCGTTTTGTCCAAGCAGGATCAGAAGTATCCGCATTATTAGGGAGAATGCCTTCTGCAGTGGGTTATCAACCTACCCTTAGTACAGAAATGGGTTCTTTGCAAGAAAGAATTACTTCTACCAAAGAGGGATCTATAACTTCGATCCAAGCAGTTTATGTACCTGCGGATGATTTGACCGACCCTGCTCCTGCCACTACATTTGCACATTTAGATGCTACTACCGTACTATCAAGAGGATTAGCTGCCAAGGGTATTTATCCAGCAGTAGATCCTTTAGATTCAACGTCAACTATGTTACAACCTCGGATCGTTGGCGAGGAACATTATGAAACTGCGCAAAGAGTTAAGCAAACTTCACAACGTTACAAAGAACTTCAGGACATTATAGCTATTCTTGGGTTGGATGAATTATCCGAGGAGGATCGTTTAACTGTAGCAAGAGCACGAAAAATTGAGCGTTTCTTATCACAACCCTTCTTCGTGGCAGAAGTATTTACTGGTTCTCCAGGAAAATATGTTGGTCTTGCAGAAACAATTAGGGGGTTTCAACTGATCCTTTCCGGAGAATTAGATGGTCTGCCCGAGCAGGCTTTTTATTTGGTGGGTAACATCGATGAAGCTACCGCGAAAGCTATGAACTTAGAAGTGGAGAGCAATTTGAAGAAATGACCTTAAATCTTTGTGTACTGACTCCTAATCGAATTATTTGGGATTCAGAAGTGAAAGAAATCATTTTATCTACAAATAGTGGCCAAATTGGTGTATTACCGAACCACGCCCCTATTGCCACGGCTGTAGATATAGGTCTTTTGAGAATACGCCTCAACGACCAATGGTTAACGGTGGCTCTGATGGGTGGTTTTGCTAGAATAGGGAATAATGAGATCACCATTTTAGGAAATGATGCGGAGATGAGTACTGACATTGATCCGCAAGAAGCTCAACAAACTCTTAAAATAGCTGAAGCTAACTTGAGTAGAGCTGAGGGTAAGAGACAAGTGATTGAAGCGAATCTAGCTCTCAGACGAGCTAGGACACGAGTAGAGGCTGTCAATGTTATTTCCTACTAGTCAATACATCAAAATAATCAAAAGAAGTTTTTTTGAAGTTCTTTATTATACACCACATTTAGATTCTGCCAATTGAAGACAATCAAGTCTAATCTGATACAACGAAAAAAGGAGGATGGGTAGAAAAACTTATTAGATACCGGAGTCAATGCAATGGTATCTAATAAGTTCTACCTACTATTGGATTTGAACCAATGACTCCTGCCGTATGAAAGCAATACTCTAACCACTGAGTTAAGTAGGTAATTTATCACCGCAAAAGAAGACCCATCACCTCGGGGATTATAGATAGAATATAATTTCTAAGCAATACCAATCTGTTAACAGTAAACGGATCAAAGAGTTATCATGTGAGATTAGGAAATATCCATCTTGACAAGAAATTATCTATATGTTAAGATATCTATGACAAGGGCTATAGCTCAGTTAGGTAGAGCACCTCGTTTACACGTGCGCCAATGCTTTTCAAGGGAGCTTATTATGCAATGAACATAGTTGATCTTATTGAAAAATCAATGTCTTACTCCATAGATTCGAGAGAACAATAGCATGACAAATATTTGGTTCGGTCCGATTTTGGTGCGAATTTAGGTGCCAAA